TTTGTCGAACAAGGGAGTGAGACGTAATCAAGATAGGATCAGAATCATGAAAATTGGAGTGAGTGCTGACGTGTTCCGACGGGGGACTTAATGAAATAGGAGAAGAAGGTTCATTTAAATAACAAGTTATATCTTTTCTTTTGCTGGGGGAATCGTTACTGACAGTTCCGGCCCGAAAGAGCCATTGAAGTCGGAACATAAAAATAAGTTGAATTGTGGAAGAATCCATAACTCCATTTTTTTTATTCCAGTAAAGTAAGTCAATCGATAAAAGGAAAAACAAAGAATAATAAGAAATGACACTCCTGTCATAGGAATGGAAATAGCCCTTCTTGCTGCTTCAATAACAAGTATTTTTGTTTTCAAATCAGATAAATCATTTGATCTATGATTCATTGGAACAAAACAAGGAATGGCCTGGCTAGGTATAGGTACTGGCCAGGCCGGGGGAATAAAAGAACCTTTCGTACGAAATCAAAGAGGTACTCTTTCTATTGGAGATATCTGTTTCGAATCCTTATCTAAATGCAATTGCTGATAAAATTCGTATATATATAGAATAAAGAAAAGAAAGATAAAGAAAAGAATAAAGAAAAGAAAGATAAAGAAAGACTTTTATCAATCTTTACTTCACGCGTCACATATGAATTATCCTTTTGTAATTGGGAGAGATGGCTGAGTGGACTAAAGCGACGGATTGCTAATCCGTTGTACGAGTTATTCGTACCGAGGGTTCGAATCCCTCTCTCTCCGTTCCCTCTGATCACTTGAGAGTTATCTTTCGAATTCGAAAAAATCTCGAGCCCTTGTTATCTTAGTTAAATGTATGGAATAGAGAAAATCATAAGAAAATTCAGAAATCAAGCAACGAAAAACTTCTGATTTTTTTATTTTATTCCTCGCGTCCAGGATTACGTCCTGGATCATTAGATAGGAATCCGAAGATGAAGAGAGAAACAAAGAATATCACTACTGTGTAAACGAAGAGTTTGAGAGTAAGCATTACACAATCTCCAAGATCATTTTTGGGGGAAATAAGGGAATAGATTCTCTATTTTTGTACCACATATCCCATTTTGACACCAAGAAATGGAGTGGTTTCTAGAAAAGAAAGGAATTTGCAGGAATTCATTTGGAATAAGATTCTGATTCCTTCGTTACCAAAATGATCTTTCATACCCACAATTAGGTATTGTGAGGGACCATACATAAGGTCTTTGAACTCCGGAAAGTCAGAATGAGAAAATGAGGTGATCCAGATTCATCGCGGCTATCCAAAAGAATTTCAATGTTTGAATCGAGAGTTCATAATGTAAGATTTATCTGATCTTATCAATTGGTAGAATAGAATTTTTCCTTTTTTAGCGAATCAATCATGAATGTTTCTAGGACAGTATTAAAGATCTCATCGAAAACTTACAGCAGCTTGCCAAACAAGGGCTAAGAGAAAAAAGAGTACAGGTATGACTGGCATAACATCTACGATTGGATTGAAAAAAGCATAAGCCTCGGGTAATTTGGCGAAGAAAAAGCTACTCGAATGAAGGGCAGAATTAATACAGATACAGATCAAACTAAAGATATTAAGCATAACAAAAATTTCGCTCTTGTGGAGAATTTCATTATTAGTGAGTTGGGGAAAAATAAAGAAAGAAGAGAAGATAGGCCAAACAAAAAATCCTTCTTTTTCTTTGAACTTCCCCAATCAAAAATCCTTCAATTCTCAAATGAGAATAGAAGGAATCATACTTTCATACAATATCTTAATTGAATTATAGATAATGATCAATGAATTTCTTTTGATTCTACATCTACACGTGTCGAATCCTAGCAACAACCTATTCCATAGATATTTGGGCTGGAATTGACGAACAACCAATATCCATATTAGTGTTATTAGTGTCAAATAGAAATCTCAATGGGGCGTGGCCAAGCGGTAAGGCAACGGGTTTTGGTCCCGTTACTCGGAGGTTCGAATCCTTCCGTCCCAGACCGATTCTATCAGAACAAAGATTGTGCTCTTTTCTTTAACAATCCTCTGTTTAAGAGTGTAATGTTGGATACAATGGGATCCAATCTTTCTTTCTGATTTCTAATGATTCAGAGAAGAATCATATCCTACCTTTCGATCCTGTTTCTGTTTCTCACAAACAGAAACAGAATCGAGTGTCAATGACACGTGGATGGAAATAAATATCTTTTTGATATAGGTAGGATGGGAACAAAGATCAAAGTTCCATTCAAAAAAAAAAAGATTGGGTGGCCATTCAGCGTATGCCCGCCTCCCCCCCGCTCATATTCATATTGAAGTTAGTTAGTCATTTAGAGAAACTTTATGCCCCCTATTTATCAAATTTTGATTCCCACATGATGCATTCTGAGTCGACATGCGGAAGAAAGGTAAAGTAAATAGGGGTAAATGACTAATTTTATGTGGATCCTGAATTCTAAACAGGAGGAGTTCTTGGTACTAATTCCATCACTGGGATTAAAGCTCCTAAGACTGGGGTGGGGCAAAATAAAATAGAAACAACGAATTAATCTGGACCCATTCGGCTTTGTACCTATACAAGATGGTATAGCATCCCATAAGAGGATCTTTTTTTGATTGGCTTTGAGTATGATTCATGATCCCCATAGAATTCGTGTAGATACGAGTTAATTAGCAAAGGAAGGTATCAATTTCAATCAATATCTGTGTCATCCGGATCTCATTAACAAACAATAAAGTTCAATACGAAACAGATGTATTTTCTTTGGACTTAATTGCTTTTATTTTGCATCAGGCTCCAATGAATAATTGGAAATCAATGTAACGATGGGGGGGGATTCATAGATTCCATTCACTTTAGTTTATCTTTATGGAAATGGAAAAATTTCTGAACCTGAAATAAAGCAAAATCCGTAGAAAATGAACCATGCCCATATGTAGTTTTATTGTTCTATTTCAGTGACACCGGTATTTCGGTTTCGGTTTCGGTTAAAAAGATTTGTGATCTCTTAAATATACACGATGACCCCCGGTGACAATTGTTCGGTGTATCTGATGGATACGGAAAGGTCATACTCCTACGATTTGGATTTTCTCAATCAGATGAAAGAATAGCGACCTTAATCTTATCTTCCATGAGCTCTTTTCTATCCATCCCCATGAAAACAACTAAATTGGATTTTTTCTCGACCCATCCATCTGATTTAAATCATTGATGATTCAATTGGAAAAGAAACATGGATTTCTCTTATGATGATCGAATTCGCGTATCTTTAATCAATGAGATATCTGCTAAACTTTTTAGTTACTCGTTGTGATTGTGCCGACTTGTTGATTTGATTGATTTAGAGATCAAATTAAATTCAGTCTTTACAGGAAAACTTATTTATAGTAATGATAATGATGTCGAAGTAGGAAATTCTTGAAACCATTTTATTTTTTATGATTCCTTACCTTATAAATCCTCGCTATTCGAAGAAGTGTGAGATTGGTGAATCTATCCTATCGAGTCACTTGCGACCTTTCCGGTTCATTAGAATAGCTTATTTGGTTAATGACTCATTTTATTTTGTTCCAGTATTGGTAATTCCAGTATTGGTAATCGAATTAAAGACTCGTCTTTAGTTTAGTTGTTCGAGAAAGAATTGGAATTGGATCTTTCATGATTGATCGTCCCGAACAATATAACAATATGTTGAAGATGTAGATGTAAATAAGTGTTAAGCAACTCATTTCTTCGTGTTTTTTATAAATGTGTTTCATTCCTATAACAGAATATGGGTTAATTTGGCTTTTTGCTGAGATTTCCCCAGAGAAATACCTATTCATACATATATAAAAATAAAGTATGGACTACTATGCACCGATGGAGCCAATGACTATTCATGATTCCATATTGAATCAATTCCATACCGGTCCAAATTAGAGGAATGTTATGGTAAAACTTCGTTTGAAACGATGTGGTAGAAAGCAACGTGCGACTTGAAGGACATGATCGGCTGTGGATTCTTGCATCCACCATTTTTTTATATATCAATGAAGATGCTCTTGGCTCGACATAGTTTGTTCTGTGCCACCAGGACCCCATTTGGGGGGGTTGTAAATAGTACATGATGGAGCTCGAGCATAAATTCTTGATTCATTTATCAGAGGGAAGGATCTAGGGTTAGTGCCAGTCAATAAGTTGGAACAACTTCGTAAGTATATCTTCGATATAGAAATCGCAAATTCGAACAAGTTTCAAATAAAAAAGCAAAAAAGGGAAAATTTGTCGGAATTGGTAAAACTATTTCGATCAAAAGTGTATCACAGGGGAATCAACCGATTCTTCAATAGAAAGAACAAAAGGTATGTTGCTGCCATTTTGAAACAATTAAGGATCACCGAAGTAATGTCTAAACCCAATGATTCAAAGCAAAGATAAAGGATACCGGAACAAGGAAACGCCATTTTCAATTGTCTCAATAACTAGATCAGAATGAGAAAGGAAAATTGATTCTAGACGAGACAAACAAAAGAGGTTAGAGACGGCTCAATAAATGTCTAAGGATTTCCCTTCGAGCTCTTTGAGAATTACCCAACTTGAGTTATGAGTACGAATGAGATTTCTTTTTTTTTATTCCTTCCAAAAAAAAACGACTCAAATCCTAATCTAATTGATGATTTTATGGATCCATTTGCCACTATATACAATACATAAATTCGAATCATTCTTTCTCGAGCCGTACGAGGAGAAAACCTCCTATACGTTTCTAGGGGGGGCATTGTTCATCTATATCTATCCCAATGAGCCATCTATCGAATCGTTGCAATTGATGTTCGATCCCGAAGAGAAGGAAGAGATCTTCGTAAAGTGGGTTTTTACGATCCGATAAAGAACCAAACTTATTCAAATGTTCCTGCTATTCTATATTTCCTTGAAAAAGGCGCTCAACCTACAGGAACTGTTCATGATATTTCAAAGAAGGCGGAAGTATTTAAGGAACTTCGAATTAATCAAACGAAATAAAATTTATGAAATAGAAAAAAAAAAGATTGAGTGAAATAACTGGCAATTGAGGGGATTGCCATCAATCAGATGGTTTTCGTTGGAACTCTACGAATAAATAAGGGATCAATCTTGCTATTGTTTGTACTTCTATTGAAAACCAGAGATTTTTTTCCTACTTCTTCTTTATTTATTCCCCCCCACACACTTCATTTCTTATCTATGTAGTGCCAATCCAACACAAGTCTTTATTTTCTTTATTTCATTTTTTTTCTCAAAATTCAATTTATATTGACAATGGTGTATCGATCAAATATAATTCGATCGTGGATAAATAGATCTATTTATCTACGTCCCATAAGTTTGTTTCTTTACTTCACTAGGTTCGCCGGATTCACTGTGACACAAGAAGTATCTTCTTAAAGATAATGAAAAAAAAAATGATCAAAACAGGAGGGTCCACAAATTTTTACATCTATCTATATTTATCCGTGAATCCGTTGTATTTGAATCTGATCTGAACATTTTGATGTTCATAATTGATCATCAAATGTTTCTTTTCGATTTGTTGCTAGTTCAATGTTTTGATGGGGCAGGGCAATCCAATCTCTTTATTTATTTATTTATTTTTTTGATTCCGATCGTATCTACACACCATATTTATACGGGTTGCTAACTCAACGGTAGAGTACTCGGCTTTTAAGTGCGGCTAGGATCTTTTACACATTTGGATGAAGCAACAGATTCGTCCATACCATTGGTATGGTTTGTAAGACCACGACTGATCCTGAAAGGGAATGAATGGAAAAAACAGCATGTCGTATCAATGGAGAACTCTGAGAATACTTCCTGGGTCGGTAAAAAATCTTGTTTTGATTCTTGAAACGGTACCAAATCAATTCACAGTTTGGTCGAGTTAATAAATGGATAGAGCCCTAATGGCTCCAATTATAAGGAAACCAAAAGCAACGAGCTCGGTTCATAATTCGAATGATTACCCGATCTAATTAGACGTTAAAAATAGATTAGTGCCTGATGCGGGAAAGGGTTCTCCTGTGAGTGGATCATCGATTCCTTTTTTTTTCATGAATCCTAACTATTAACTATTCTTTCTCTATTATGGAGTGGAGACGAATGTGTAGAAGAAACGGTATACTGATAAAGAGAATTTCTTCCAAAGTCAAAAGAGCGATCGGGTTGCAAAAATAAAGGATTTCTAACCATCTCTTGTAACTATAACGAACACAAACAAATTGGATGGAAAGAGAGAGGATCCGTTCATTGGACTCCCCGTCTCCGGGGTATCTATTCTTTTCTTACTATATACCCTGTTCTGACCGTATCGCACTATGTATCATTTGATAACCCAAGAAATCCTCCGTGCCTTTGTATAATTTCAAATGGAGGAATTACAAGGATATTTAGAAATAGATAGATCTAGGCAACAACACTTCCTATATCCGCTTCTATTTCAGGAGTATATCTACGCACTTGCTCATGATCATGGTTTAAATGGATCGATTTTTTACGAACCTATGGAAAATTTCGGTTATGACAATAAATCCAGTTCACTAATTGTGAAACGTTTAATTACTCGAATGCATCAACAGAATCATTTGATTCTTTCGGTTAATGATTCCAACGAATCTATTTTCGTTGGGCACAACAAGAATTTTTATTTTCAAATGGTATCAGAGGGTTTTGCAGTCATTATGGAAATTCCATTCTCGCTGCGATTAGTATCTTCCCTAGAAGAAAAAGAAATAGCAAAATCTCATAATTCACGATCTATTCATTCAATATTTCCCTTTTTCGAGGACAAATTATCACATTTAAATCATGTGTCAGATATACTAATACCTCATCCCATCCATCTGGAAATCTTGGTTCAAACCCTTCACTGCTGGATACAAGATGCCCCCTCTTTGCATTTATTGCGATTCTTTCTCCACGAGTATCGTAATTCGAATAGTCTCATTACTCCAAAGAAATCCATTTCTCTTTTTTCAAAAGAGAATCAAAGATTCTTCTTGTTACTATATAATTCTCATGTATATGAATGTGAATCCGTATTAGTGTTTCTCCGTAAACAATCTTCTCATTTACGATCAACATCCTCTGGAACTTTTCTTGAGCGAACACATTTCTATGGAAAAATAGAACATCTTGTAGTAGTGCTTCGTAATGATTTTCAGAAGACCCTATGGTTGTTCAAGGACCCTTTCATGCATTATGTCAGATATCAAGGAAAATCCATTCTGGCTTCAAAGGGGACTCATCTTCTGATGAAGAAATGGAAATCTCACCTTGTCCATTTTTGGCAATGTCATTTTTACTTGTGGTCTCTACCGGACAGGATCCATATAAACCAATTATACAATCATTTCTTATATTTTCTGGGCTATCTTTCAAGTGTACGACTAAACACTTCGGTGGTAAGGATTCAAATGCTAGAGAATTCATTTCTAATAGATACTTCTATTAAGAAATTCGAGACCCTAGTCCCAATTATTCCTCTGAT